AAACTACAAACAAAAATAGTGAAAATTAGCTCGTTAGGAGCCCATCCAAGATCGTTGTAGACCCAACGAATTAGTAGTTCCCAACCGCGGGTGGAGTGAAATCCAACAAAAAAATCCGTAACTAAAAGAATAAAAAAAGCTTTTATTGAATCATTTAAGTTATAGAAGAATTCCTGAACCCAAGAATTCAAAATGACAAGTTCCTCTTTACCCAGAAAAAAAGAACCACTTAGAATAGCCAAAGAGATTATATTTGTTAAGAAATGCAAAATGATATGGAGATGGTCCTCATTATCTATTTTGGCCAATTGTATTATTTCCTTGTGTATTCCTATAGGAGGTTTTTGTACATGTGTCTTCGGTTTCTCTTTTATCATTTCGTCCAAAAGAAAAAGCTCTTCTAATTCTATGAATCCTTCTAGAATCCTTTTCTCTTGAATATCCGTTAAGAGAGTTTCAGGTTGCCTGGTATTCCACCAATTCTTAATCCAAAGTTCCAGACATTTGTTAAAAGAGAAAGAGACTCCCCAGGGCAAAAGTACGCTAAATACAAGATATAGGAAAGAAGGCAATGCTTTCTTTTTTTTCATTTTTGATCTGTAAATTGAGTTGTTAATGAATCCGCTTCATTCGCTGACTCTATATAATATTTCTTTTTTTTTTTTGAAGCCAAAATTCTATAACAAGGTTTGAGACCTTGTGTTTGTATCTATTTCTCTTTTTGTATACTAGTGGAATTTCATTGTATTGGGTTCTTTCTTAGATCTAAATGGAGTGGAATAGAGAAATAGAATAAAAAAAAAGCTCTTTCATATGAAAAGGGAAGAATATTAGGCCATATATCTCACTTGGACAAAACAAATTAGAAGCAATTTTCTCTTATCCTCGGTTGTTCCTTCCTTTAGATAAATACTAGAAAATACCCTTACAATTTAAATGCAAAAAATTGCAATTGGTACTCAAAATACTTCAATTGGTACGCGCAAGAAATAGGCCAATTCGGCAGCTTTTTGTTCAATTTCTCGTGGAGTAAAAAACTTTTCATCGGTACGAGTCAAGGGAATGACTCCCTGGCCACGTATTTCCATATAAAGGATACGACGAGGATAAAGACCCTCTTTAACCTGAATTCTAATTGATTGGATATCCCGCACAAGGAATCGAAGGAAGATGCGACGTTTTATTCCAGGGAATCCCCAACGAAAAATGCATACTATTCCCTCTTTTCTATCAAATCGGTCATAACCACTGCCTACATTCCACAAAATAGTGCACCACAAATAGGAGCTAATGAATAGGCCCGCGATTCCGTAGAAAGACATCACGACCCCCTGTGGAAAAAAAAGAATTTGTTGAGATGGAAGTACCGATATCATATTCTTACCAAAATAACTGGAAGCCCCAACCGCTAAGAATCCTAATGAACCTAGAAAAAGAATACAGGCCCAGAAAAAATTACCTCTTTTTCGAGAACCTTTTAGAAGTTCTATCCATATGTGTTCTGATCGCCAATTCATATTAGATATACTAAATCCAGCAGCGGTTAATTGAAATTGAGAGAATAAGCTAAATGATTTTGACTTTACTTTTTTGATTCTGAAATCAAATCGCCTTCAGCAGCTAGTACTCCTGTGAAATAATTGGTTAGATACATTGACTTTCTATTCAAAAAAAATTTCAGGATCCACTTAAAAAAACTCGCTATACTCGGCTACGCATATGTATGCTTTTTTGCTCGTAGCCTATATCCATAGACGTTTTTCATTTGTGTGTAGAAAGAGCTACATACCCTATCATATTAATATATTACTTACACTAAAAAATATTTGTATTATGATCCTGGAAATACATTGAGTAAATTTGGCCCCGTCGGTTCTAGACAATCTTATTTTTCTGCACATAAAGAAATAAAGAAGCCATTGCAATTGCCGGAAATACTAAGCCTACTAAAGGCACGAAAATAGAGGGTAAGTTTAAATCTGTCATAGAATAGGTGTCTCAATTCCAATTTACTATTTCTATCTATTCGAAATATATCTTAAGATTCTTATGATATAATTAAGTATATCTATTATAAGGAATATTGACTATTGTATTTTTGAGTTTGCAAAATAAAGATTTTTTATAGATAAAGAATACTAACTAAAGTATTCTATAAAAGTATTCTTTATCTATAAAAAAATGGAATGGATAATTTTATTTTTATTTTTCCATTCTCATGGCCTTTCTATCTTTCTAATCGAACTTGAAATTGGATTCAAAAAAAAGCAATTGTGAAAATGAAAGAAATACCTCTTTCAGAATACCCCTTAATTTAAAAAGTAGAAGTGGAATAGAATAACCCGGTTGAAGGGTAATGATCATACGTCTGTAATGCATTGTATGTCCCAGAATAGGTCCCATTCTTCTACCCTTTCCGGGTAGTCGATGGCTATTCACAGCTACTACCTTAACACCAAAGAAGAGCTCGACCCAATGCTTTATTTCTGTCTTAGTGAATCCCGATTCGACATTAAAAGTATATTGATTCTTTCCCAATAAACGAAGACTTTTTTCTGTAAATACTGCGTATTTGATTCCATTATCGTATGATAATACTATATTTTGATTTGTATTTGTTTATTGTATTATACCTTTCTATATTCTAGATATATAGAATAGAAGAATCTCGATTTGTCAAGTCTCTTGATCGTATCAAGATATATTTAAATTTGGCTCGATCTTTTAAAAGATCGAGCCAAATTTAATTGCAATCAATTATAAGAATAAAGAAAAATTACTGCATTTCGTAACTTATTTTTCTCTTTCTATTTCGCTTCTTTTTTATTTAGACCTTCTTTATATCTAGTTTTATCTACATCTTAGATGGTATCTACCGGCTTGAAATCGAATGTGATCGCTTTCCATACTTCACAAGCTGCGGCTAGTTCAGGACTCCATTTGCAAGCTGCTCGGATAATTTCATTACCTTCACGAGCAAGATCGCGCCCTTCGTTACGAGCTTGTACACAGGCTTCTAAAGCCACCCGATTAGCTACTGCACCTGGTGCATTCCCCCAAGGATGTCCTAAAGTTCCTCCACCAAATTGTAATACGGAATCGTCTCCAAAGATTTCGGTCAGAGCTGGCATATGCCAAACATGAATACCCCCTGAAGCCACCGGTATAACACCTGGCATGGATACCCAGTCCTGCGTGAAAAAGATACCGCGAGAACGATCTTTTTCAATATAATCATCGCGCAATAAATCAACAAAACCTAAAGTCATTTCGCGTTCCCCTTCTAACTTACCTACTACTGTACCGGAGTGGATATGATCTCCCCCAGACATACGCAATGCTTTAGCTAATACACGGAAATGCATACCATGATTTTTCTGTCTATCAATAACTGCATGCATTGCTCGGTGAATGTGAAGAAGTAGGCCGTTGTCGCGGCAATAATTAGACAAAGTAGTATTTGCGGTGAATCCTCCAGTTAAGTAGTCATGCATTACAATAGGAACCCCTAATTCCCTCGCAAATACAGCTCTCTTCATCATTTCTTCGCATGTACCTGCAGTCGCATTCAAGTAATGCCCCTTGATTTCGCCGGTTTCGGCTTGTGCTTTATAAATTGCTTCGGCACAAAAGACAAAACGGTCTCTCCAGCGCATAAATGGTTGTGAGTTTACGTTTTCATCATCTTTGGTAAAATCAAGTCCACCGCGTAGACACTCATAACATGCCCTACCGTAATTTTTTGCGGATAATCCCAATTTAGGTTTAATAGTACATCCCAATAAAGGACGACCATACTTGTTCAACTTATCCCTTTCAACTTGGATACCATGAGGCGGACCTTGGAAAGTTTTTGAATAAGCAGGAGGAATTCGTAGATCCTCCAAACGTAGAGCGCGTAGGGCTTTGAAACCAAATACGTTACCCACAATGGAAGTAAACATGTTAGTAACAGAACCCTCTTCAAATAAATCTAATGGATAAGCTACATAACAGATATATTGACTGTCTTCCCCAGGAACGGGTTCGATGTGATAGCATCGTCCTTTGTAACGATCAAGACTGGTAAGTCCATCAGTCCAAACAGTTGTCCATGTACCAGTAGAAGATTCCGCAGCTACTGCAGCCCCTGCTTCTTCAGGCGGAACCCCGGGCTGAGGAGTTACTCGGAATGCTGCCAAGATATCAGTATCCTTGGTTTCGTATTCCGGGGTGTAGTAAGTCAATTTATAATCTTTAACACCAGCTTGAAATCCAACACCTGCTTTAGTTTCTGTTTGTGGTGACATAAGTCCCTCCCTACAACTCATGAATTAAGAATTCTCACAACGACAGGGTCTACTCGATATGGACTAAGCGTAAATTTTGCAAAAATCTTAAAAAAAAAAAGATATTCAATTAATATCAACTTATTAAATAAAAAAGGGAGTATGCTTAAGTTAATGAATATGTTTCATTAATATATAATGCGTACACCCTGTGTACGTTCTATCCTATAGGAATTCTACTATAGGAATTCGATAGGGATTGAGTTGTTGTTATGGTAAGTTAACATGGTTCATTATTAAACCATAGATTTGATTCACCAAATCCATCATTATTGTATACTCTTTGATAGATATAGCGCAACCCAAACTAATCCCTTAATTCTTATTTTACAATTTTAGAAGTTCTTATCTTAATAAGCCCCTTTCTTATTTTAAATCTAAATACCTAAATACTAAGAAAATTCTCTGTTGACAGCAATCTATGCTTCACAGTAGTATATATTTTGTATATCGAAGTCCTAGACAGGAAAGTATAGGAGGCAAAGATCCTTGACAAAAGGAAAAATGTCTATGAAAAAAAAAAAAAAGATTGATTGAACTTTCCACCGGACTCATTCCATGAGTAAACAAGTGAATGGGATTCGCTTAGGCAACGAAATCAAGTGCTAGTCCACTTTTCTTTTTTATTGAATTAACTAATTCATTTCCTTTTAACTTTTGGATTTTTGGATATTTTTTTTTTATTTGATTTGGCATTATTCAACAAGAAAAAAAAAGAAAAATTTCGACAAATTCCTTTTTTTAGAATTATGTGATAATTATGAGAACCAATCCTACTACTTCGCGTCCCGGGGTTTCCACAATTGAAGAAAAAAATGCAGGGCGTATTGATCAAATTATTGGACCCGTGCTGGATATCACTTTTCCCCCGGGCAAGTTGCCTTATATTTATAACTCTTTGATAGTCAAGAGTCGGGACACTGCCGATAAGCAAATTAATGTGACTTGTGAGGTACAACAATTATTAGGAAATAATCGAGTTAGAGCTGTAGCTATGAGTGCTACAGAGGGGTTGATGAGAGGAATGGAAGTGATTGACACAGGAGCTCCTCTTAGTGTTCCGGTCGGTGGAGCTACTCTCGGACGAATTTTTAACGTTCTTGGGGAGCCTATTGACAATTTAGGTCCTGTAGATACTAGTGCAACATTCCCTATTCATAGATCCGCGCCTGCCTTTATTGAGTTGGATACGAAATTATCTATCTTTGAAACAGGTATTAAGGTGGTCGATCTTTTAGCTCCTTATCGGCGTGGAGGAAAAATCGGACTATTTGGGGGGGCAGGAGTAGGTAAAACAGTACTTATCATGGAATTAATCAATAACATTGCTAAAGCTCATGGAGGCGTATCTGTATTTGGCGGAGTAGGGGAACGGACTCGTGAAGGAAATGATCTTTATATGGAAATGAAGGAATCTGGAGTAATTAATGAAAAAAATATCGAGGAATCAAAGGTAGCTCTAGTCTATGGCCAAATGAATGAACCGCCGGGAGCTCGTATGAGAGTCGGTTTAACTGCCCTAACTATGGCAGAATATTTCCGAGATGTTAATAAGCAAGATGTGCTTTTATTCATCGATAATATCTTTCGTTTTGTTCAAGCAGGATCGGAGGTATCCGCCTTATTAGGGAGAATGCCCTCCGCAGTGGGTTATCAACCTACCCTTAGTACAGAAATGGGTTCTTTACAAGAAAGAATTACTTCTACCAACAAGGGATCGATAACTTCGATCCAAGCCGTTTATGTACCTGCGGACGATTTGACCGACCCTGCTCCTGCCACAACATTTGCACATTTGGACGCTACTACCGTACTTTCCAGAGGATTAGCTTCCAAGGGTATTTATCCCGCAGTAGACCCTTTAGATTCAACCTCAACTATGTTACAGCCTCGGATCGTTGGCAAGGACCATTATGAAACTGCGCAAAGAGTTAAGGAAACTTTACAGCGTTACAAGGAACTTCAGGACATTATTGCAATTCTTGGGTTGGATGAATTATCGGAGGAGGATCGTTTAACGGTAGCAAGAGCACGAAAAATTGAGCGGTTCTTATCACAACCGTTCTTTGTGGCAGAAGTTTTTACCGGTTCTCCAGGAAAGTATGTTAGTCTTGCGGAAACAATTAGGGGGTTTCAACTAATCCTTTCCGGAGAATTAGATGGCCTACCCGAACAGGCTTTTTATTTGGTGGGGAACATCGATGAAGCTAGCACGAAAGCTATAAACTTAGAAGAGGAGAACAAATTGAAGAAATGAAATTAAATCTTTATGTACTGACTCCTAAACGAATTATTTGGGATTGTGAAGTGAAAGAAATCATTTTATCTACTAATAGCGGCCAAATTGGTGTATTACCAAACCACGCCCCCATTAACACAGCTGTAGATATGGGTCCTTTGAGAATACGCCTCCTCAACGACCAATGGTTAACGGCGGTTCTGTGGAGTGGTTTTGCAAGAATAGTTAATAATGAGATCATCATTTTAGGAAATGATGCAGAACTGGGTAGTGACATTGATCCAGAAGAAGCTCAACAGGCACTTGAAATAGCCGAAGCTAACTTGAGTAGAGCTGAGGGTACGAAAGAATTGGTTGAAGCAAAGCTAGCTCTCAAACGGGCTAGGATACGAGTCGAGGCTATCAATTGGATTCCCCCATCCAATTGAAGACAATCCGAAGGTTTCGTTGATACAAAGAAAAGGAAAGAAGGGTAGAAAAAGTTATTAGATAGCGAAGCGAAGTAAATCCAATGCTATCTAGTAATTTTTCTACCTACCTACCTACTATTGGATTTGAACCAATGACTCCCGCCGTATGAAAGCAGTACTCTAACCACTGAGTTAAGTAGGCAATTTATCATCACAAAAGAAGCCGCATTACTTCGATCGATTATAGATCGAATCCTTTTTATAAGCAATACCACTCCATTATTGGTATGGTATATAGTAAATAGATCAAAGGGATATCCTATGGCATTAGAGAATATTCATCTTGACAAGAAATTCTCTATATGTTAAGATATCTCTGACAAGGGCTATAGCTCAGTTCGGTAGAGCAACTCGCTTACACGTGCGCCAATGCTTTTCAAGGGAACTTATTATGCAATGAACATAATTGAGCTTATTGCAAAATCAATGTCTTACTTCATGGATTCGAGAGAATAGGAGAACA